TTTTCTTGGTCATTGAGATTCACGGATAATTCAGATTAATATTTAGGGATAGATCTTACCCCTTTTTTTTATCCCCTCAAACAAACCGAAATGATTGAAGTTTTTCTATTTGGAATCGTCTTAGGTCTAATTCCTATTACTTTGGCAGGATTATTTGTGACTGCATATTTACAATACAGACGTGGTGATCAGTTGGACCTTTGATTGAGTAACATTTCTTTTTTTGATTGACCTCCTACAGGGAGGAGGTCAAATTCCAGTTGCAATTCAACTTTGTTTTGTTAAGTTATTTTATTGTGATTCGACATACATAAGATAGACGCAATCACGCTCTGTAGGATTTGAACCTACGACATCGGGTTTTGGAGACCCGCGTTCTACCGAACTGAACTAAGAGCGCTTTCAAAGAAATTTTTTTTTTCCACTTAACTTCTAACACATCTCGCATACATATAGTATCCAAAAAAGAAAGATTATGCCCCATTTTAATCGATCTCAATTAATCTCTCGTTCCAGCCCATAGGAGAAGTAATAGGTAGGGATGACAGGATTTGAACCCGTGACATTTTGTACCCAAAACAAACGCGCTACCAAGCTGCGCTACATCCCTTTTTTAAATTGTTGTACAGTGTCATTGTACAAAATACCTGTCTTGTTTTCCACATCTTTATTTTCTACTCTATCTATATAGAACTTTCTTGTCATTTCTTGTTTTTGGTTTCATATAATAAAAGAATTATATACATCTGAAACCCAACCTAACGTATAAAAAAGAATGAATATTTATCCGTAATGCTCAGGAAGAAGGGTCATCTTTTTCTTTTTTAGTGACAGGAAAATCTCATCTATTGGTTCATTGTACATATCCATTTTTGTTAGCAAATCCGCGTAAAAATAAATAAAAATGATCTTGTCTTGAACTACAGCATCTGACAATATATGTATTACAATAAAGAAGGAGGATTTTCAATGCGAGATCTAAAAACATATCTCTCCGTGGCACCTGTGTTAACTACTCTATGGTTTGGGTCTTTAGCGGGTCTATTGATAGAAATTAATCGTTTATTCCCAGATGCCCTGTCATTCCCCTTTTTTTCATTCTAGTTATTGATATGCGAAGAAATGAAGAAATAGAATTCCACATGACGTAACTAAAATTTCGCCTCTCCCTTTCAATTCTTTAGGATAGTAAGGAAAGAGAAAGAAAAAGTGTATTGAACCTCATAAAAAATCCGGTAGATCCAAGATCAAATTTGGGAAAACAGAAATAAAATTCAAATGTGTATCCAGTCTAGGGCAGGTTTCACGAAATCATAGCATAGAAAGAAGATACTTAAATGAAATATTGGGATTTAGAATAGAAATAATTGATAGTTAGAAATAAATTGTATTACTTAATTATTCTTTTATTTTGTATTACTTAACTTAATATATACTATATTAATACATATTCTATTAATTAGATAATAAATTAATTAGATAAGATAATAAGAAGAATTACAACGAAATGCTTAGAAATGGAATTTATAATAAGTAACTTCTATTGATTTTTTTTCTTCTTCTTCGGTTCGGATCGAAAATCGAAGAGTTAAGTTAAGTCGATCCAAAATCTAAAGGAGGTTCATGGCCAAGGGTAAAGATGTCAGAGTCAGAGTTATTTTGGAATGTACCAGTTGTGTCCGAAATAGTGTCAATAAGGAATCGCGGGGCATTTCTAGATATATTACTCAAAAGAATCGCCACAATACACCCAGTCGATTAGACTTGAGAAAATTTTGTCGCTATTGTCATAAGCATACGATTCATGGGGAAATCAAGAAATAGATCGAAGGAAACATCATGTGTTCAATCTTTCCAAAGAACAGGACAGGAAGAGTAAGAACTTAACATATATAATATACATAATATATACAAATCAAACCCGATTTTATGTAGATATTATTTCATGTGTATAGATATATAGTATATGAATCAAAGAATATATGAATCAAAGCCTATTTCGGTTGGATCTGAAATGAATAAATAAATAGAACTTTAGAGATAAGGAATAAACCATGGAAAAATCCAAGCAACCTTTTCGTAAATACAAGCGATCTTTTCGTAGACGTTTGCCCCCAATTGGATCGGGGGATCGAATCGATTATAGAAACATGAGTTTAATTAGTCGATTTATTAGTGAACAAGGAAAAATATTATCTAGACGAGTGAATAGATTGACCTTGAAACAACAACGATTAATTACTATTGCTATAAAACAAGCTCGTATTTTATCTTTGTTACCTTTTCTTAATAATGAGAAACAATTTGAGAGAGCTGAGTCGATCCCAAGAACTACTGGTCCTAGAACCAGAAATAAGTAGGCATACTCCTCAATTGACTAAAAAATCCAATTGGAACTCAAGCTCAGATTGATGTTTTGTTCGAAAAGGCCTAGAATCCAGATTTGATTCTTGTGTTATAATATAAGAAACAAAAAATGGGGTAGAAGAAGAAATATTTTTTTTTTATTGAAACATGTTCGTTCATTTCTACTACTTATCTTAATTTATTTTTATTCTATATCTTCCCGGAGTTCATTCTCCGGGGAATTCTGTTTCAATCATTCCTGTATATTACTTTTGAATCTCCTTTATTTGATAATCTTATTGGAAATCATGTAAAGACAATTCTTATTTGAGATAGCTATTTGCGCAAGTATTTTACGATTAAGAAGCAATTGCTTCTTGTACAGATTGTGTATTAATCTACTATAACTATAGAATACCCTATTCTCACGAGTTACTGCATTTATCCGAGTGATCCACAAACGACGAAAATCCCTCTTTTGTCTGCCTCTATCTCGATGAGAGGAAACCAAAGCTCTCATTTTCTGTTGCGTAATCGTTCGAGTAAGTCTTGAATGAGCCCCTCTAAAGGTTGATGCAAATAAACGAATTTTTGTTCGACGTCTCCGAGCTGTATATCCTCGTTTAACTCTGGTCATTGAATCAGATTAAAGCTTAATGAATAACTAATTGATTTCTCTTCTTTCAGTCATCCTTTTCCCCTTCCCAGGTCGATTAATAACAAAACGGATTATTCCGATATATAAAATATCAATTCCAATGGCTTTTGCTACTATGACCTTCCCAACCACGATTTTGTATTCTATTCCTTCCAGTTATTTCACTGGAAATAAGAAATTAGAACGATACTAAATAAAAAAAAAAATAGTGGGTTCCATCGTTTCTATGGTTACCTCTTAAACGGTGAGGTCCTCTCTATACACCGGAGCCTCTTCTTTCATTTAATCAAATGTTATTGTTAACTTGTATAGTTCACACTCTTTGGCTCTACCTATCTACAGTAATAGCTCTTTTCACAAAAAGAGTTATCCATACAGTGACGGCATTTAATTATGAAAGTTGGCTAGGTAGCTGACCCTGTTAGTCCGTTCTTTCAAGAAAAGGAGCATAACCTTTTTGCTTCTTATGATACCATTTCCTCCGCTTAATGGATAACCATTTGCTACCAATGGGGAATTGCTTCTTATTTCAAATCTAGATGATTGGATTTGCACCAATGGAAACCATAAATTCCATATACAATATGGGTATATGATAGATCTTCTCTATCTATCCTATTCATTGGTACTGGTCATTGATACTGAAAAAATTGTCTCATTTGTTCGAACTTATGATATGAACGAGTCGCACATACACCCTAGTACATGTTCCTCGACGCTGAGGACATCCTCTAAGAGCGGGAGATTTTGTAACATTTCTTATTGGCTGTCTTGTGTTTCTAATAAGTTGTTTAATAGTTGGCATGTCGTATGTATATATATGTATATATAGAATAAAATAAAATGGGTTGGTTTAGATCGATCTTAACCTGATGATTGATCATCATGAAGTATTTCTATTCAATATCAAATCACAGAAAATTGGAATTATGGTTTGAAATAAAATAGATTTATATGAAATCCCCAGTATTTTCATTTTCGACCGCTACAAGATCAACAATGCCATGAGCTTGGGCTTCTGTTGCTGACATAAAAACATCCCTTTCCATATCCTCGGATACAACCCATAAAGGGTTGCCCGTTCTTTGTACATAAACCTTTGTTAGGGTTTCGCGAAGTTTCAGTAGTTCTTCCGCTTCCAGGATAAATTCCCCTGCTTGCGCCTCATAAAAAGAACTAGCAGGTTGGTGAATCATAACCCTGATGATATTGATATAACACCATGAACGGTTCTTCTATCTCGCATGATTGGGCTAAACTAAAGTTAAAGTAGGGGATAAAAAAATAACAAGAAAAAAAAAATCAAATAGAATTGAACAACCGTACAGGCATCTTTTGTTCATTGCATACGGCTCTGCAATGGAATTGACTTTTTCTTCTCTTCTATTCTATCGAAGAAAGAAATAGAATCCATCTAATCCAGATCGTTGAATGATCCATTTACCACCCTTCCTTTCGTAGAAGTAAAAAAGAATACTATGATGGTTCTGTTACTTTATATATTTATCTCGTCTGTGATTTAGCAATCCCAAAGTTTCTTTTTGATACGATCAAATAAGTCAAAAATGATCTTTTTTTTTTTCATTTTCGTACTCTTTCTTTCATAGCATAAGTATCAGAAAGAGACTTCTGGTGTGGAAGAAAAGTGGTTTGTGACGCTGAAATGGACTCCCGACACATAAGATAAAATCGGAAATAACCTTTATTTCATACTACTATCTCGATACAAAATCTCATGTTATGAAAAAACAATAATGGTTTGCTCATATCGAACTCGAAGTGCCATGCTATTATTACTTATAATTTTCTTTTATAATCAAAATGGCGAAGGCATAGTCTTCTTTTTTTTTCAATCAAATAAAAACTCATTGGCGCCAAGCGTGAGGGAATGCTAGACGTTTGGTAATTTCTCCTCCGACCAGAATAAAAGATCCCATTGACGCGGCTAATCCCATGCATATTGTATGCACATCAGGTGGCACAAATTGCATAGTATCATAAATGGCTATTCCTGGTATTACCCATCCGCCGGGAGAGTTTATAAACAAATAAAGATCCCTAGTATCATCTTCTATACTGAGATATACCATGAGACCAACAAGTTGATTCGAGATCTCGCTATCAACCTCTTGGCCTAAAAAAAGTAATCTTTCTCGATAAAGTCGGTTGATTAGGACAAAATTGTATCTCTTAGGAAAAAATTGCATCCCTTAGGAACCATACGTGCACCTTTGGATGCATATGGTTCAAAAAAAATTGCGAAAAAAAAGAATCAATGTGTCGATTCCTGTTTTATTTCTTTTTTTTTATGTAACAGGTTTTTTTAATGAAAGGTCTTCTATTAAAAAAAACGAGATGAGTTTTGGCTCCCTTACCTCTAAAAAAAAAGAGATTACTGAACTTATTAAACTAACCTATCATTGATGTATTGTTTCATGGATATTAAAATCACGATGTCATTGTCTTGTTCCTGAATGGGCCCTTTCAATTCTTTTAGGTTCATGGTCTACCCCGGGAAAAGATCTGTCCGAATTCTATTTGCACATATAGGACAAATGGTCTCAGTACCATTTTTTTGTTATGACTTCTTTTTTTTTAGTTAATTTCGTGTCTTGCTTTCCCAAAACTATTTGATGTATTCATCATACTATTCCGTTGGTCGGCAATTTTGGATCACTACTATCACTACTATAGTAATAGTAGGTATAAAGTAATAGTAGGTATAAGAATCATTTATGATACAAGTGGTAATCGTACATATATTATATTAACAATTTGTTATCGATTTGGTATTTTCTGAACGGAGCCTGGATACTTTATTTTATCAGTCCAAGTAAACCATAAATTCTTCTAAATTTATAATATTGATCCCCAATATAAAATAAATTGATCTAATTGCACTTCACGCTCCGAATGATTGATTGATGCTTCACTCAATACAATATCTCTTGGGCGAAACAGAGGATATCTCGATCAGGGGAGAGAACGGGTAAATCCCATATGACCCAATATGTCTGACAAGTCGCACTATACGTCAACCCAAACCGCATCTTCCTCTCCAGGACTCCGAAAAGGTACTTTTGGAACACCAATGGGCATTAAATTAAAGAAAAAAATTTAGTACTATACTTCACTTTAATATGGAAACGTAACAATCAATGGTTTATTGTCTTCATCCCCTTTTTCTCTTTATTCTATTTGATACATAGATTGGAAAGTTTATAGAGTAAGACAGAATGAATAAAGAAAAAATTTGAACGAAGAAATCGATCGTTCGAATGATAAACAAGTATCTATCCATTCGTTCCCCAAAAATGGGACCAATCCTCCCATTGCGTATTGGTACTTATCGGGTATAGAATAGATCTGCTTCTCTTTGTTCTTACGAACTAAATTGTTCCGTTATTTTCAATGGAATGGAATAAATATTAATCCTTTCTGATACAGAATCCACTGAAAAGGTTAGGTACATAGTATATATAGATATAGTCTTTTCCAACGCGATAAAATAAAGTGACATAGTGTCTATTTTTCTTTGATAAAGAGGTATTTCCATGGGTTTGCCTTGGTATCGTGTTCATACTGTCGTATTGAATGATCCCGGTCGATTGCTTTCTGTTCATATAATGCATACAGCTCTAGTTTCTGGTTGGGCTGGTTCGATGGCTTTATACGAATTAGCGGTTTTTGATCCCTCTGATCCCGTTCTTGATCCAATGTGGAGACAAGGTATGTTCGTTATACCCTTCATGACTCGTTTAGGAATAACCAATTCGTGGGGTGGTTGGAATATATCAGGAGGAACTATAACAAATCCGGGTATTTGGAGTTATGAAGGTGTGGCAGGGGCACATATAGTGTTTTCTGGCTTGTGCTTCTTGGCAGCTATCTGGCATTGGGTATATTGGGACCTAGAAATATTCTGTGATGAACGTACGGGAAAACCTTCTTTGGATTTGCCCAAGATCTTTGGAATTCATTTATTTCTCTCAGGGGTAGCTTGCTTTGGTTTTGGCGCATTTCATGTAACAGGTTTGTATGGTCCTGGAATATGGGTGTCCGATCCTTATGGACTAACTGGAAAAGTACAATCTGTAAATCCAGCGTGGGGCGCGGAAGGTTTTGATCCTTTTGTTCCGGGAGGAATAGCCTCTCATCATATTGCAGCGGGTACATTGGGCATATTAGCAGGCCTATTCCATCTTAGTGTCCGTCCGCCTCAACGTCTATACAAAGGATTACGTATGGGCAATATTGAAACTGTACTTTCCAGTAGTATCGCTGCTGTTTTTTTTGCAGCTTTTGTTGTTGCTGGAACTATGTGGTATGGTTCAGCAACTACCCCAATCGAATTATTTGGTCCTACTCGTTATCAGTGGGATCAGGGATACTTTCAGCAAGAAATATATCGAAGAGTTAGTGCAGGGCTAGCCGAAAATCTTAGTTTATCGGAAGCTTGGTCTAAAATTCCCGAAAAATTAGCTTTTTATGATTATATTGGTAATAATCCGGCAAAAGGGGGATTATTCAGAGCAGGCTCAATGGACAATGGGGATGGAATTGCTGTTGGATGGTTAGGACACCCCGTCTTTAGAGATAAAGAAGGGCGCGAGCTTTTTGTACGTCGTATGCCTACTTTTTTTGAAACATTTCCGGTAGTTTTGGTAGATGAAGACGGAATTGTGAGAGCTGATGTTCCTTTTAGAAGGGCAGAATCAAAGTATAGTGTTGAACAAGTAGGTGTTACTGTTGAGTTCTATGGTGGCGAACTTAATGGAGTAAGTTATTCTGATCCTGCTACTGTGAAAAAATATGCTAGACGTGCCCAATTAGGTGAAATTTTTGAATTAGATCGGGCTACTTTGAAATCCGATGGTGTTTTTCGTAGCAGTCCAAGGGGTTGGTTCACTTTTGGGCATGCTACCTTTGCTTTGCTCTTCTTTTTCGGACACATTTGGCATGGCGCTAGAACCTTGTTCAGAGATGTTTTTGCTGGTATTGATCCGGATTTGGATGCTCAAGTGGAATTTGGAGCATTCCAAAAACTTGGAGATCCAACTACAAGGAGACAAGTAGTCTGATACGACATTGTTGTGGTATCTTTCGCCTCTATTTTTTTTTTTGATTTGACATCGGGTATCGGAGAAATCTTGACTTGAATCACCATCTTTTCTTTGACTTTTTTTCTTTCTTTATATGATATGGTAAATGATCCCAAATGAATAGGTGTGGAAGCTATAATTGTAAACCACGATCGAATCCATGGAAGCATTGGTTTATACATTCCTTTTAGTCTCGACTTTAGGGATAATTTTTTTCGCTATCTTTTTTCGAGAACCGCCTAAGGTTCCGACTAAAAAAATGAAATAACTTTTCGAAATAATTTAATTGAAGTAATGAGCCTCCCATATTGGGAGGCTCATTACTTCAACTAGTCCCCGTGTTCTTCGAATGGATCTCTTAGTTGTTGAGAGGGTTGCCCAAAAGCGGTATATAAGGCGTACCCAGTAAAGCTTACAAGTAAACCAGATATGGAGATGGCGACTAGGGTTGCTGTTTCCATTTTTAGATAATTTCAAGATCACAATGGATCTACGATAAGATCGCTTATTTACAACTACAACGGAATAGTATACAAAGTCAACAGATCTCAACCAATCGTTAAATAGGATTTATGGCTACACAAACCGTTGAGGATAGTTCTAGATCTGGGCCAAGACGAACTACTGTAGGGGATTTATTGAAACCATTGAATTCGGAATATGGTAAAGTAGCTCCGGGATGGGGGACTACACCACTTATGGGGGTCGCAATGGCTCTATTTGCGATATTCCTATCTATTATTTTGGAAATTTATAATTCTTCCGTTTTACTGGATGGAATTTCAATGAGTTAGGTTTATAAGAACTATGAAGTCCTAGTCTTTCAATCAAAGAAAAAATTACTTTAGACTTGGATTTCTAGACCATTCTATTCTGGTAGTTCGACCGTGGAATTTATTTGTTTCGGTATTTCCGGAATATGAGTGTGTGACTTGTTATAATTGATCCTATTGATAATACATAGAATGGACCTGTTATCTCTATCAAGATGATTCTACCTCGTCGGATATTTATTCTAGTATCTGGAGCACGGAATATATAGAATAGATCAAGAAAAGAAATATATGAACTATGATTCATACCTACTATTTATTCACACCTCGCAACCGGACTCAAAAAAAAATTCAAATAGGTATTTCCTAAATCAAACGAATTTTATTCCTTCAGATTTATTTTGACCGAAGGATAACTCTTTCTCTAGATTTTGTTGAGTCATTACATCCATTCATTCAATAAGTGATCATCAAAGGTTCTTACTCAGAGAACCTTTGAGTTTAGCTTGAGGCTAAATCATCGTGGTTCTAGTATGAATCTGAGGTTTCAATTGATTCATAGGGTCTCAACAAGAGAATTCCTATCAATAGTAAAACAAGAGTAAATCCGCAGTACGCACAAAAAAAAAAACAATAAATCAAATAACAAATAAAAAATAGGGAAGAGAAGATTCAAGAGGCCTGTAACGATCAACATAAAGAAAGACAGATGAGCCAACTTGATATTTTTTGGCATTATCATCACAAAGAAGAGATTCCGGATTTTTGTTACTTCGTATCTTCGAGGCAAATCGAATCAAGGGGCTAATGAAGTTTTGAACTTTCTACTTTCTATTATATATCCGTTGAAATCAGTATTTGTGTGTTTCCGCTTGAGCCGTACGAGATGAAATTCTCATATACGGTTCTCAGGGGGGGAGTTCCATTGGGTTACCTATCTCAATAAAGTATATGATTGGTTTGAGGAACGTCTTGAGATTCAGGCGATTGCAGATGATATAACTAGTAAATATGTTCCTCCTCATGTCAACATATTTTATTGTTTAGGGGGGATCACACTTACTTGTTTTCTAGTACAAGTAGCTACGGGTTTTGCTATGACTTTTTACTATCGTCCAACC